GATCTCGGAATTTCTACAATAAATTAGATAGGGAACTAGTAAAGTTCCCTATGCACGAGTCTGTCATTGTACTGGAATAGTTGTACTGTAATATAGGACGAATACCTTGAACTGGTAGAAATAAAATATAAAGAATTAAGTAAGATTCAAAATGGTTTCTTTATAAAGGAAGAAAGATTCTGATTTATTTGATTGATATCAGGAGATCAAATGAGTTCTTCATTCATTCATTGAATGATAAATGACTACAAGCGAAGGAGATACACGATTTAAATAATGGAAAACCCAATATTTCACAATTGTATCTAGAATAACTGGAAAGGTGGAAACAAGACCAGATATAATTTGATCGTTATGAGCCAATCCAAAATCGTTGTAGAACGAACCAATTATTAGTTCCCAACCATGAGTCGAGTGAAATCCAATCCATAAATCAGTAACTAAAAGAATCGAAAAAGCTTTTATTGTGTCACTTAAGTTATAGAGGAATTCCTGAACCCAAGAATTAAGAATGACAAGTTCCTCATTACCCAAAAAAAAATAACCACTTAGAATAGCGAAAGAGATTATATTTGTCGAGAAATGCAAAATGATATGGAGATGATATTCATTGTGTGTTTTGACCAATTGTATCGTTTCCTTGTGTATTCCTATACGAAGTTTTTGTATATGTGTCTCCGGGTACTCCTTTATCATTTCGTCCAACAGAAAGAGTTCTTCTAATTCTATGAATCTTTCTAGAACGTTTTTCTCTTGAATGATATTCAAGAGAGTTTTGGATTGCCCGGTATTCCACCAATTTGTAACCCAAAGTTCCAGACATTTATTAAATGAGAGAGAAACCCACCAGGGCAAAAATACTATAGATACAAGATATGGGAAAGAAGGCAATGCTTTCTTTTTTTTCATTTTTTATCTGTGAATTGAATCGTTAATGAACCTGCTTCATTCGTTGACTCTATATGATATTTCTCTGAAGCATGAGTTCTATAACAAGGTATTGAACCTATGGGTCTATTCATTCCAATTTTTGTGTTAAAATTGAGTTTAGTTCTTGGATCTAGAAGGAATATAGAAATGGGATAAGGGTTCGCCCTTTTCGGATAAAAATGCAAAATCAATATTATTCCTAGATATCTCAATTGGGCAAATTCGAATGGGCAAATTCGAAGCAATTTCATCTTCATTTGTTCCTTTCTATGAATACTCGAAAACCCACTTAAAATAATGAATCGGATTTAGAAACGAAAACCCCCCTCAGTTAATTATTTCGAAATGTTTCACCGCCTAGCCACAACCAAGGAAAAAAGGTATCATCAAAATTTTGGGCATAAAAAGATGAGATGAATTCCGTATTACGAAATAAATGTTCGGATATATTTGATGAATCCCTACTTATTATATTAGCCTTAGATTAGCCTTTTTTCTAGTAGAAATTTTCTAGTAGAAAAGAATTGAGTTGGGATCCATACGCATACGAAATACTTTTGGTATACAAATGGTATACAAAAATTTCTTCTTTTCTTAATTTTCTTCTTTATTATAGTATAGTTTATTATAGTTATTCCATATACGCCCTCCTGCTTTTTTGGTTTATTCTATGGGAGTCGCCACGACAAAGGAAGGAGGAAATAGAATAATCTAACATGTTTTGTTCAAATGAACATTCCAAAAAGACTTCAATTGTATTAAAAAGGGAATTAGCAAGTTCCTTCCCCCATGCCGAGAAAACATTTATTCTTTATTGTGTTCAATTCATTTCAAAATACTTCAATTGGTACGCCCAAGAAATAGGCCAATTCGGCAGCTTTTTGTTCAATTTCTCGTGGAGTAAAATTCTCATCAGTACGAGTCAAGGGAATGGCCCCTTGACCTCTGATTTCCATATAAAGGACACGACGAGGATAAAGACCCTCTTTAACCTCAATTCTGATTGATTGGATATCTCTCATAAGGAAGCGAAGGAAGATGCGACGATTTATTCCAGGAAATCCCCAACGAAAAATGCACACAATTCCTTCTTTTCTATCGAATCGGTCATAACCACTACCTACATTCCACAAAATTGTGCACCACAAATAGGAGCTAACGAACAGACCTGCGATCCCGTAAAAAGACATCACGATTCCTTGTGGAAAAAAAATAATTTGCTGAGATGGAAATATGGATATCAGATTCCTACCAAGATAACTGGAAGTTCCAACCGCTAAGAATCCTAGTGAACCTAAAAAAAGGATACAGGCCCAGCAAAAATTACTTGTTTTTCGAGACCCCCTTATAAGTTCTATCCATATATGTTCTGATCGCCAATTCATACTATACTAGATCCAGTTGCATTCGATTGGAATTGAGAGAATAACCCAAATTTGACTTTACCTTTCTTGATCCCGAAGTAACTTTCATCAACTAGCACTATTCTGATGTGGAGTAATTGGTTAGATACATTGACTTTCTATTAAAAATATTTACTGATCCATTTTTAACCAGCTATATATATATATATATATATATACATGCATTTATGCAGATAGCATGTATCCGCATACATAACAGTTCTTTCATTTGTGTGTGGAAAGAGCCACATATCGTACCATATTGCACTAAAAAAATATCTGTATTATGATACAGTGTTGAAATAAATTGATAGAATTTGGTCCCATTGGATCTAGACAATCTTATTTTTTTGGACATGAAGAGATAAAGAAGCCATTGCAATTGCCGGAAATACTAGGCCCACTAAAGGCACAAAAATAGAGGGTAAGTTGAGATCTGTCATAGAATGGGTGCCTCGATTTAATATTTGTATCTATATATTTGTATCTATTAGAAAGATATCTTATGATATGATAAGTATATCTATTATAAGTAATATTAGGTAATATTGACTATTGTATTTTATATAATATTATACTACTAAGTATATATAAATATATAATTTATAAATAATATATTTATATTAAAATATTAAATTTTAATAAAAAAAAGGATAGATAATAAGTGCAAAAATGTAGAACTAAATTAAGTGTACCTATTCATCTTTCGACACGAATATAAATAGGGTAATCTTCTTTTACAAATTTTATTATTCTTCTTCTCCCATCCTTATGTTCTTTCTATCTTTCTTTCTAATCTAATAAGGAGTTTTTTATTTAAAAGGAGTTTTCTTATGAAAATTAAGTTCATTATGAATTCGCGACTCTAAATAATAGGATCCAACAAACAGGGATTCATAGTAAAAATGCGATAGATGTAGAAATTATTTTATTTCATTTCCATATTTGATATTTCTTTTTATTTTGATATTTTTTTTTTTTTCATTATTGTCTATCTTAATTAATGCGTAAGATAGCCAGATAAAATTCTTTTTATTTCCCCAAATTAGAATTCCTCGGAAAGAGAAATTCACTTTTTTATTTTATCCTGTTGATAGAGGTTCATAATACCTAATCATGAATAGGGGTAAGATAAAAAATAGATCTGGATCCGGAAGAAAAAAAATTATCCGAAACTTCTGACTCTTACTAGAAAGTGTAACTTATATCACCAAAGAACATTTTTCTTAGTTTTTTTTATTATGTAAATACTTGTTCGCTACAAACAAAATAACTGAATCTAGTGCTATACTTTAATTTTTTGAATTTTGATTCAAGGGAAAGAAACCATGGAGCTGAAATAACTCACTTAGAACACCTTTTAAAGGATTACGTGGTACGATTGGGTCGAATAAGCCTTTATGGAATAAATACTCAGCCGCTTGTGAACCATCGGGTACTGTCTTATTCAATGTTTGTTCAATTACTCTTTTACCCGCAAATGCAATGTACGCATTAGGTTCAGCAATAATGATATCTCCCAACATACCAAAACTGGCTGTTACTCCACCGGTTGTAGGAGATGTAAGGACTGGTACATAGAATAACTTTTTAGTGGATTGGTAATCATATGAAGCAGAAGATATTTTAGCCATTTGCATCAAGCTCAAACTTCCTTCTTGCATGCGTGCTCCTCCAGAAGCACACACAATAATGACAGGTAGAGATCGATTAGTAGCATACTCAATCAAACGAGTGATTTTCTCACCTACTACAGATCCCATACTACCTCCCATGAACTGAAAATCCATAACCCCAATTGCTGTGGGAATACCGTTTAGTTGACCTATGCCTGTTTGAACAGCTTCAGTTAAACCTGTCTTTCTTTGATAAGAATCGATACGATCTTTATAAGGTTCCTCTTCTGAATGAAATTGAATGGGGTCCATAGAAACCATATCTTCATCCATAGGATCCCAAGTGCCCGAATCAATCGAAAGTTCGATTCTATCTGAACTACTCATTTTCAAATGATATCCACACTGTTCACAAATATTCATTTTTGACCTAAGAAGTTTTTTATAATTTAATCCATAACAATTTTCACATTGAACCCATAAATGTCTGTATTTTTTATTTATATCGAAATCATTAGATCTTCCTCTTATATTGAAATCACTGCCATTATTACGAGTTCTTATACTAAAACTTCCACTTTCACTACCACTTACATTTTCAGTACAAATGAAACTATAAATGTAACTGTCACTGTAATTGTCAGTACCACCTGAAATGGAACTATTAATACTGACTTCAAAACGAAGATAACTATTAATGCAACTATTAATGTGATTAGTCCAACTAGATTGAGTATCATACATGTAATGATAATAGTAGTGATTGTTTCTCTTAGACCCCCTATTCAAAAAACTAGAAAAAAAACCTTCTAATTCACTCAGAAAAGAACTATCATTGTCAATCTCAAAACTATGATTTTCAATATCAAAATATATGGAATAACTGTCACCATTACTATCCCTAACTAAAAAAGTGTCATCAGAGATCAAACTCCAAATATCCCTGATACCAAATAAATAATCAACATTACTGAAACTATAACTAACACTATCACTCCAATTTTTCTCCGTATCATTTAGAAGGGGTTCATCACTTCCACTGGTATGGCCA